TCCGATCCTTTTGTGAAATAGTACAGGAAATATAGCTTATTTTGGGGCGCTGCCGAAAAGAAAAAAGAATAGAAGTATAAATAAAAACAGTTAGGGAGTAAAATGGTCCTTTTTGTGGGGATAGAGGGACTTGAACCCTCACGATTTATAAAGTCGACGGATTTTCCTCTTACTATAAATTTCATTGTTGTCGGTATTGATATTGACATGTAGAACGGGACTCTATCTTTATTCTCGTCCGATTAATCAGTTCGTCAAAAGATCTATCAGACTATGGAGTGAATGGTTTGATCACTGAATTTTCAATTCTTCCTTCAACTTGGAATAGATTCACAAAAATTATGCCTCTTTTTTATGTAAAAAATATATATTTAGGGCGGCATTAATAGAATCTTTGATATTTCAGTACGTATACGTACGTATCGTATATAGGTTCATCCCTCATTCTTTATGGAGTTTAAATTAAAATTTAATAGAAGGATTCCTCTACCAACGCAGTCAACTCCATTCATTAGAACAGCTTCCATTGAGTCTCTGCACCTATCCTTTTTTTATTCTCGCTTTCAGAAATCCCTTTCTGAAAACAGGATTTGGCTCAGGATTGCCCATTTTTAATTCCAGGGTTTCTCTGAATTTGAAAGTTATCACTTAGTAGGTTTCCATACCAAGGCTCAATCCAATCAAGTCCGTAGCGTCTACCGATTTCGCCATATCCCCTTTTTAGTTTGAGACGAAGATCTCGCTGGGATGCCATCCCCTTCTTTCTTTCGTTTCTGCTGGAACCGTTAACCATTGAATTCAAACCATTGAATTCATTAGATACAGCTTCTCTATCTAAAGGGTTTCTCCTTCTTTGATTTATTTTATTTCTTTCTTATCTACCCCTTATTTCTCTATTGAAGTGAAGGACCTGGACCTATATTTGGTTGAATCAGAAATGATTCTATCATTGATGTCTCCGCAATTCAATATGGATGGATATATACCACATATATATTCCTCTCTTCCTCTCACTTTTCCCCCGCGATTTGAAATACTTGAACGTTCGACTCTCTTTTATATTTCTAATGCCATATTTTTTATTCATTTCTAATAATTTAGAATTAAGATATTGATAATCATATTCATTATAAATTTTATATATAAAAGAGAATCATGGAAAAGAAAAAATTTAAAATTTCTTCCCATTGAAAATTTTGATATCATATATCATTCTATTATCATTCTATTTATGCTTATATTAATTCTTATGTTATATTATATATTTATTGTTATAAAATAACATTCTATTCAGAATTCATTTTTTCTCTATTCATATTAATTATCTATTTTGAATAGCTAAGAGCTAAGTAGTTGACTGAATTCCTATGCACAACACAATTTATGTTATGTGAGCCCGCTTAGCTCAGAGGTTAGAGCATCGCATTTGTAATGCGATGGTCATCGGTTCGATTCCGATAGCCGGCTTTTCTCTCTTTGTTCTATTTTATACTTTTTACATGATTAATAATGTCTTCTTGAACTCAAGGAATATTAAAAAGACTTCTTTCTTTTTCTCAAAAAGAGCGGATCTATTATGTCGTAAGAACTTCCAACTATGAATAAAAAACGGATTAAAGTGGTTGGTTAGATCTCTACAGAACAAATATAGCAAAGTATGCCTACCTTGCTATATATACAAAAGAGTCTGAATATTGATACAATTCATCTAATTCTTCTTTGTAGTACAACTTAACTTCAGTAGATTTTTTTCGTTTATCGTTTAGTTCAGTCTTAATTTAGGTTTATTTTGTAAATAAAAAAGGAGTTTTTATGTCTCGTTACCGAGGGCCTCGTTTCAAAAAAATACGCCGTCTGGGGGCTTTACCGGGACTAACTAGTAAAAGACCTAAACCCGGAAATGATCTTAGAAATCAATCGCGTTCTGGGAAAAAGTCTCAATATCGTATTCGTCTAGAAGAAAAGCAAAAATTGCGGTTTCATTATGGTCTGACAGAGCGACAATTACTCAAATATGTTCGTATCGCCGGAAAAGCCAAAGGGTCAACTGGTCAGGTTTTACTACAATTACTTGAAATGCGTTTGGATAACATACTTTTTCGATTGGGTATGGCTTCGACCATTCCTGGAGCTCGGCAATTAGTTAACCATAGACATATTTTAGTTAATGGCCATATAGTAGATATACCAAGTTATCGCTGCAAACCCCGAGATATTATTACGACGAGGGATGAACAAAAATCCAAAGCTCTGATTCAAAATTATCTTGATTCATCCTCCCATGAAGAATTGCCAAAACATTTGACTCTTCACTCATCCCAATATAAGGGGTTAGTCAATCAAATAATAGATAGTAAGTGGGTTGGTTTGAAAATAAACGAGTTGCTAGTCGTAGAATATTATTCCCGTCAGACTTGAACCTAACTAAAATGGCAAGGATTCGGGGAATTTTGCCCCCTTTTCGCTGAAGTAAATCGACCGGAGCTAAGGGGTTTGCTCCGGATATTTTTCCCATTCATGTATCATAAATGGGTCCACGGGGATATTTGTATGTCCTGGCTACCCTTAAATCAGTATTTTTCGTACCACCCCAATTAGGATAGGAATAGAGAATTCATTTCAAAGAAAGGTCTAACTATTGGAATAATCCTATTCCTTGTTATTTGATCCGTTGTGGTCAATAACGCTCTTGAATTAGGTAGGCTAAGGTGCGGAAAGAGAGGGATTCGAACCCTCGGTAAACAAAAGCCTACATAGCAGTTCCAATGCTACGCCTTCAACCACTCGGCCATCTCTCCGACATAATTTTATGATTATGACCCAGAAATCGGGTGAATAGCGAGCCATTCATATTTTTGCAGTATAGGTACCACCAACCGATTATAACAATTCGAAATATTAAAATGGATGGGATTTTTATCATAGAATGATTATTCAATTCTTTTTCCTCTTTTAATCATAATAAAATTTTAATCATAATAAAAAACTTTTTGAGTTATCATAATCTGTAGGAAAAAGAAATTTCATGTTTAGAACGAGTCTTTTTTTATGTTATTTCGTCCTATACAATTCCTTTGTTTGTGGGATTCTTTTCCCACGCGAGGTAATGAGAAGAATTATAGAATGGATTGCGAACTATGCCTAGATCACGGATAAATGGAAATTTTATTGATAAGACCTCTTCAATTGTGGCCAATATCTTATTACGAATAATTCCGACAACTTCCGGAGAAAAGGAGGCATTTACCTATTATAGAGATGGTGCGATTTGATTCTATTTAGTGTTCTACGTCTTACGAGTAAAGGCACGCAGGGTTGGATTCGGTATAAAACGAAAGGCGTTTCTTGAAATAAACCTGAAAAAAATCTATGCTTCTTGAAGGTGAAGTTTGGAAATAGAACAATTCCTTCTATTGTGTATCCCCGATTGATGCAGCCTCAGATGCTTCCATTTTATAATCTAGTATTGAGCGAAAGGTTACACCTATAGGTTCTTCTTTTCTGTATTAGAGCCATCAGTACCAATAGGCGGCATAGGGGAAGAAGCACTACACCTAGGAATCAACAAAAAAACTTTGTTATAAATAATCCCTTTCCTTATCGGGATCGGAACTAACAAGAATGGTTGGGACAACAAACATCCATCCCGTTTGTACTTTGGATACCTATATAACCATCAAAGACTGTTGAAGTGACTAATTCCTGGAAATAGGGGGCGTTGAGGACAAAGAAATTGTTGGAGTAACCTTTTCTATCTAGCAACAACACGATTAGTGTTAAGAAAGGACCTCTTGCAGGAAGGCTGGCTAGAGATTTCTTGTAAAAACACTAGTCCCTGTCAGTTCATAATGAGAATATTTCAATATTCTTTTGGTTCCATGGATTATTATCATTCATTATGCACAGAAGGGAGGAGCCGTATGAGATGAAAATCTCACGTACGGTTCTGAAACGGGGATTCTTTGAATAGAATGAACGACCGTAACGGATGTCAGCTCAATCCGAAGGAAATTATGCGGAAGCTTTACAGAATTATTATGAAGCTATGAGACTCGAAATTGATCCCTATGATCGAAGTTATATACTGTATAACATAGGCCTTATCCACACAAGTAACGGAGAACATACAAAAGCTTTGGAATATTATTTCCGGGCACTAGAACGAAACCCATTCTTACCACAAGCTTTTAATAATATGGCCGTGATCTGTCATTACGTGCGACTATCTCCACTATAGAAAGAGGGAAAGAAAGATAAAATACGCTAGTAAATACTAGAGGATAGGCTTTCTACATATGTATCGTACAAAGCAACGATTTTTATTAGCTGTAGCAAAGAAAGAGACTTCATAAAAGCAAAAAAAGAAGAAATAGATATGCCTATAATACTATATTCTATGGATAGATAAAAGATCTAATTGATAGGGGAAGCGCCGTAAAGATCAACTAGTGAGATTTTGGGCCGATACAACAAGAAAAAACTGCTTACTTATGTCATGATATGAGGAGATATAAGTTAGGAATCAACTTATGTAATAGAGTTGATCCACTAAGGAAGGTATTGAGCAGCGGTGTAGCATCAGATCCCAAAGATAGTAAGTCCTTTCTTTCTTAGAGAGGAAAGTCTTTTTCAAAGATTCTATATGAAAATGAAACTGAGATAGTTACCTTTCAGAAAAAGCGAACGATAGTGAGGTTCGTTTTTCTGAAGGTAGGAGAAAAGATAAAACTTATTTTGAATCAAAATGAAAGTTTAAAACTTATGTAAATGTAATTAACCCCTTCTGGTTAACCCGAGAAAAAAATGGGATCTATTTTTGAGAAATCTTATTTAGTTAGATAGGGTAGATTAAGATGGGACATCAAAATAATTGATTGCTGAGCCGTATGAGGTAGGAAACTCTCAAGTACGGTTCTAAGGGAAGGAATCGACCCACCTATTCCGACCGAGGAGAACAGGCCATTCGGCAGGGAGATTCTGAAATTGCGGAAGCTTGGTCC